AATTTGAATATCAGAATAGCGGATATAGTACTGATTCAATGGGTTAGGTCTACTTACTTTATCTTTTCTTTATTTATCAATTTTAGAATATATTTGATTGATTGGAATAATGGAAAATAGGAATATTTGCCAATTCAATAGAGGACTTAAGAATAAAAAAGTTGTTCGACTTTATTTTAGAAAAAAAAATTCCTTTTAGTTTATAACTAAACTATAACTATATTAAGTATATTATAAAAATATTCTAAAATAAGTATATTTTATAACGCATAATAATAATAACTTATTATAATATAATAAAAATGATATAATTTGTTCCTTTTTTTGTTATTTTATAAAAAAAAAATTCTAAAAATGACAAATATCCTATCTAAAATATCCCTATTTTTGCCGTTCAAATATGAATAATACCGATCAAGTGAAGTTTTCTCAACAAAGAGCCCCTTATCGGATTTGAACCGATGACTTACGCCTTACCATGGCGTTACTCTACCACTGAGTTAAAGGGGCCCCTTCGATTGGGTTTGATTTCTAAATAGGCCACGACTATGGAGATATAATCTATCTATCTAATCTATCTATATAGATAGATTATATATCCATATATATATGATATATGCAGTAAACTCAGAATAACTAGTAGCTCATTCAGTAACGAAAAATTTTAGTTACCTAAAAAGAAAATATAGGCTAAAAATTGGATTTGATCACTATCAACGCAATGAATTGTTTCAAGGATGACCTTAAGTGACTCCTCTTCAAACAAAATACATTTGATATTAACTACGAATTCGACATAGATTCAAGATCTTTTATCCAATCATATGTCATATGATGAAGATATTCAACCTGTCCTCTGAATCAAACAAATTATTAATTAATTATTAAAGAAAAAATTTAGAGAATTTTTATTTTTTGGTCTCCTGCCCCAATTTATTGTTTGTTAATTTCTTGGTTTATTCTTAAATTAAGTAAGGAGTAAATAATCAATGAATGAGAGGAGAAGAACTGGAGTATAACCCCTTTTTGGGACAGACCAACCACTTCCTGAAAGAATCCTATACTTTGTATTACTTCTATTTTTTTCTATTTATTATTTGAATTTTTGAAATTTAATTCAATTTTCCATTAAAAAAAAATAGATATATAAATATAAAGATCTAATTTAAACAGATAATTCTCTTTTTTTTTTATTATTTTATTTAATATTAATAATTTATAATAGAATAATAATAATAAATTCTTTCTAGATTCTAGAATAGAATACTTGGTAGAGTTATACAATTGCGATTAGAATGAATGATTTTCTGAATAGAAAAAATCACAAATCAAAAAATGTTGGGAAATTTTATGGTATGAAAGACGAAAAGGTTTTTCGGGTCTAGTCAGACCCGAAAATTATATTGACAATTTCAAAAAACTGTTCATACTATACCATGAGCATAGTAGGAGGGTATGGCGGTCGGGCAAGTATGCCCCCATCGTCTAGTGGTCCAGGACATCTCTCTTTCAAGGAGGGGGCGGGGATTCGACTTCCCCTGGGGGTAGGGGATTATGAAAGGAAGTTGATCATGGATTCTCAATAAGCCTAGAATTGATTCGTCCTGGGTCGATGCCCGAGCGGTTAATGGGGACGGACTGTAAATTCGTTGGCAATATGTCTACGCTGGTTCAAATCCAGCTCGGCCCAAGAATTCGCGGATCCAACATCAAATGATAGAGACTATTTGTTCTTCATAAATTCCGGCTACGCAAGAAAAAACGTAAAATTTTTTCATATATCCTACCGCTTTATTTGCTCTTTATTCTTACAAATTCCAATTTTCCTAACAATCTAATTTCATTTCCTAGCAGGATTTCTAAGTATAAAGTGTAAGGAAAAGAGTAAAGAAAAAAACTCGTGATTTGGAAATAACGAACGGATTACTAGTAATCCACCTTGCTCTCACTAAAGTACCCACAGCAATATATCACTCGTACCTCTGTTACAGTTACAAGACAGCGATTCTAATCTAAACAGAAATGGTTTCCATGCAATCATAAGAATATGTATACTCTACATTTTTTTTTACCTGGGATTGTAGTTCAATGGGTCAGAGCACCGCCCTGTCAAGGCGGAAGCTGCGGGTTCGAGCCCCGTCAGTCCCGACGGAATTAAAAAATACATTAATAAATTTCTCCATTTGAATGTGAAAGGAATACAAATAGCTAATTTCGTTCCCAAGACATTCCACTCCTCTTTTTTTTATTTCTTTTTTGGTTTCACATTTCTCATCAAACAAATACGAAAATTTCCATTACCTCAGCCAATAATGGTTGACGGTAGAGAGACATATGTGCATTGCTACAATTATTGGTAGCATCATATTTTTGATTCCAAGAGATACCGATAACGTACGGGGTCTTAGTTTTACGATTGTTCCCGATGGGTGGAATAAAATATATTACCATATATTTAATATATACCGGTAAGACATATAGAAATATAATTCATTTCGTGTACGATCCAAAATGCCTTTAGCATAATTAGAATACTTTGACTTTTAAGATTCAAAATTTTTCCTTTTCTGGTTCTGAGTTTGTTTAATTTCAATTACGAGTTTGAATTTGAAAGAATCTATCTCATTCAAATTGACCACCGATCTTTTGATATATGCGTGACATTTTTAATCAAAATCAAAATAAAGATTCTATTAATGAAATAAAGATCTCAACCTCTTAGAGGAGGATGAATAATCTTTTTTTAATGTTTATCATACTTTACTTATTTATTTTCCATAAAAATTAGATCATTAAAAAAAGGACTTAACCCCTTCTTTTCTGTTTCGCTTCCATTCTTTGTTTGGCTTTGTTTAGGAACTGAACTGGAAGGGCCGTAAAAAAAATCATATTTTTAGCAAATAAAATAATTGTATAAGTTGTGTAAGAAAGGCCGTAGCGATAGGTTATAGAAAAACAAGAACCCAAAAGACGGAAAAATAAAAATAAAAAAGAAAAAGAAAGGGGTTGGATCAGGAATCCTATTTTTCATTCGGTATGGATAAAAGGTCTTCCTATGTTATACTATTCAATTCTCGACGATGAATTAATTTGATAGTTCGGATATTGTTATTCATGATATTGATTGATCCGATTCAATATCATCGAGGTGTAATTTATTTATCCCATTGAATCCACGGGCGAAAAATTTATCATCTCTATGGGATTAAATCCCGAGTTATTCCCAAATAAAAAAAAAAACAATGAGATTATGGAAGTAAATATTCTCGCATTTATTGCTACTGCACTTTTCATTCTAGTTCCTACTGCGTTTTTACTTATAATATACGTAAAAACAGTCAGTCAAGGTGATTAATTTGAATCAAACTTAACTTCTTTTCTTAGTCAACGATTGAAGAAAAAAAAGGATTGTAATCTCGCATATCTTAAATGAAATTGGCGGGCTCGAATCGGCGGTATAGTATTCTACGAGATTCGACAGCTAGAGCTAGTATGGTATCAAGATTCATATATGAATCTTGATACCATACTAGCTCTTATTGTAATGTAATAAGTTGTACTATATATACTATATAAAAATAATTAAATACAGGATTAATATAGATTAATGTATAATATAAATTTTATTGATATACGTATTTATATAGGTAATATATGAATAGCATTATCCTTTTATTTCTTTGTTTCATCTATAATAATCAATCGAGAAGAGGGAATTCTTAATATTACGGTTCTAGTTCCTAGATTTCAGATTATTTTCAATACGAATTTCGGCATCCATCGAAAGAATCGATGATGAAAAAAGTCATGGTCGAATATTAATAAAAGAAAATCGAGTAATTTTCTTTTAGCTTTAGCATTCCGAAGAAGTAATTGATCGAAGAGTTAACAGATGACTCACAAAAGTTCTCTGGGAATTTCTTCATATTTTAAAAGAGAAAGACTCAAATCCATCATTTTTTACTCTTGAGTCTCTTGAGCCATGATATAAAATGAGTCAAGAAAGCATAGCATAAATAAAATTTCTCAAATAAAATCAGAGATAAAGTAAGTGCGCAATATGCGACTTGTCCGAGGTAAGATCTGATTATGCGCAGTCTCTCTTTGAACAACCGCTATGTCTATCTATATCTTATTTCCGATACAAGGTCCATGTCTACTTCATAACAGAACTTTTTTTCTCTTTGACCAGTTAAAGAGAAAGAGTTAAACAAGAAAAAAAAAGACTTTGGAAAACGAGCTAGAAAAGAATCGATACGGTTTGATTCCTTAACTGAATTAGTAGTACCTCTAGAGTCCACTTCTTCCCCATACTACCAGTGAAAGGGAAAATGTAAAGACTACCATTAACGCAGCCCAAGCAAGACTTACTATATCCATGTAAATTTTGTCCCCTATATCTATGAAGGAATTATTCCACTATTGTTCACTAATAATAGTGGAATCACTGGCGCAGAGTCAAAAAGGGATTCTGAACCAACACCGTTGATGAAAGGATCCAATAAACTCGAAACTCGTTTCTAACAAGTTCTTAGAGGATATGATTTTTTTAGTAGAATTGGAAACACAAGCAAAATAGGCAGTGACCCCTTTGGAAGTATCAATGGGAATCAACTCTTCCTAAGATGTAGGAATAGGATGTAGGAAAAATAAGACCTATTCGTTCTTTTCTTGTCCTTAATCTTAATTAAGGTTATTAATTAAGGTTAAGGGGCTAAAAATATCGAACCGAGAAAGATCATTATCTATCACATATCTTTATTTTCGATTTAATCTAATCCTTAGGTTCTTTCTGTGAAAGAATCGGAGGGCCGCCTATTCCATTCTTGACTGGGGGGGGGGGTTCCTGATTTATTGAAAATCAATTCTTTCTTTTGCATTTTATATAGAAAAAGCTAATTTTCCATCCAATTAAATAGTTATTTAATTCCTCAGTACTTAGAGACTACTATGAGTCTGGTATCTTCAGCCCTTTCCACAACCACTAATTAGATTTGTCG